GGAATAGTCGTTTCAAAGCGAATTATCCCTAGATACATCTATTCAATAAAATTCTGAATTTTTTCGAATAGATGAATTGTGCTACAGATTCAAATAGGTTTTGAATCTTAATTCAAAATAGACCAAAAAAATTCAATAGATTTAAAACCTCTTTTTTGGTAAATCAATTGCGAAATGTTTTTCTAAAATGCCCAATATCTCTTTTATATCTTCTAGGCAAAAATGTTCAATTTTCCTAAGATCTTCTTGACTGTTATTCAAAAGGTCCGATAATGTATATATATTGGACCTTTTGAGGCAATTATAGACCCTGGGAGAAAATTCGGATTGATCAATAAAAATCGATTTCACTGCTATTTTTTTTTTGTTTTTTATGAGTTTATCCAATTTATTGTGAAAAGAAAAAAGGGATAAAGGAACCATGTCTTGATTGTCCTCTAAAGGTAAGTTCTCTTCTTCCTTTTTACAAAAGGGAATAAATAAATCAATTAAATTCCGGGAGGCTTCATGAAGTGCTTCTTTCGGAGTTAAACTCCCATTTGTCCATATTTCGAGAAAGAGTATTTCTTGTTTTTGATTCCCATTCCCATACGAATGAATACTATGATTCACATTTCGAACAGGCATGAATACAGCATCTATCGGATAACTCCCATCTTGCAAGTTATGCGCCATTTTTATAAGATAGCCACGATTTCTCTCGATTTCTAATTCAATACACAAACGAATTGGTTCTGTCAAGCTAGCTATATGTTGTGTATTGTCGACGATTTCTACATAAGGTGGTAAGATGATATCTTGAGCAGTTACATAGCCAGGACCCCTGACCGAAATAGACGCGTCACAAGTTCCGTATAGATTACTTCTCAATACAATTTCTTTCAAATTTATTAAAATTTCATGGACCGATTCTTGAATACCCGTTATAGTAGAATATTCATGGGGGACGTTCTCAGATTTTACACGTGTGATACATGTTCCTTCTATTTCTCCAAGCAAAGCTCTTCGCATCGCAATGCCTATTGTGTCGGCTTGGCCTTTCATAAGTGGAGATAGAATAAAGCGCCCATAATAAAGACGTTTACTATCTGTTCTTGATTCAACACACTTCCACTGTAGTGTCCGAGTAGATACTGTTACTTTCTCTCGAACCATAGTAATATTTTTTGATTTGATTTGATTGAATTTTTTATTTCTCTTGTTTCTCTTGAAATTTCTTCACTGTTCATTTCTACACACGTCTTTTTTTCGGAGGTCTACAGCCATTATGTGGCATAGGGGTTACATCTCGTATAAAAGTTAATAGTATACCACTTCGACGAATAGCTCGTAATGCTGCGTCTCTTCCGAGACCGGGGCCTTTTATCATGACTTCGGCTCGTTGCATACCTTGATCTATTACTGTACGAATAGCATTTGCTGCTGCTGTTTGGGCGGCAAAGGGTGTCCCTCTTCTCGTACCCTTGAATCCACAAGTACCGGCCGAGGACCAGGAAACCACCCGACCCCGTACATCTGTAACCGTGACAATGGTGTTATTGAAACTTGCTTGAACATGAATAACTCCCTTTGGGATTCTACGTGCACTCTTACGTGAACCAATACGTACATTTTTACGTGAACTGGTTCTCGGTATAGCTTTTGCCATATTGTATCATCTCATAAATATGAGTCAGAAATATATGGATATATCCATTTCATGTCAAAAGAGATTCTTTATTTGTATATTGAGTCCTTTAGCAAGTCTGATTATCCTTGTCTTTGTTTATGTCTCGGGTTGGAACAAATTATTCTAATGCGACCCCGCCTGCGGATTAGTCGACATTTTTCACAAATTTTACGAACGGAAGCTCTTATTTTCATATTTCTTATTCCTTATCTTAATTCGGAATCTACTTTTTGGTAGAAAAGAAGTTTCTTGAAATTTTTCATCTCGAATCGTAGTGAATAAAAACCACCTAATCTTTCGACTCCTTGTTTCGGAGTCGATAAATTATACGTCCTCTGGTTGAATCATAACGACTTACTTCAATTTTGACTTTATCTCCCGGCAGTATCCGTATAAAACTACGTCGGATCTTTCCTGAAACATAACCTAGAACCAGATCTTCATTATCTAAGCGAACCCGGAACATGCCATTGGGAAGTGATTCAGTAATTAAACCTTCATGAATCCATTTTTGTTCTTTCATTCCAGGTAAAGCCCCCCTGAAGTATCAACTAATGGAGAAGAAAGGATATTAGACAACTGATCCTCTTTCTTCTTTTTACAAATAAGAAGAGGTTTTGGATTCCATTTGGATATTAAAAGGATTACCATATATAACACAACATTTCTCCGCCGATTCCTTCTAGTCGAGCCTCCCGGTCTGTCATTATACCTCGAGAAGTAGAAAGAATTAGAATTCCCATCCCACCTAAAATTCTAGGAATTCGTTGAGAGTTGGAATAGATTCGTAGACCCGGTCGACTAATCCGTTTTAAATTTAAAAAATTTCTATAGGGTCTTTTCCTATTCCTTCTATGTCGCAGGGTTAAAACCAAAAAATATTTGTTTTTTTCTCGATGTTTTCGGACGTTTTCGATAAAACCTTCGCGGAAAAGTATTTTAACAATATTTTCGGTAATATTAGTAAATGCTATGCGAACAACTCTTTTTCTATCCATATCAGCATTTCGTATGGAGGTTATTATCTCAGCAATAGTGTCTCTACCCATGATGAACTAAGATGATTGGTGTTTTCAAATTGGATATAATCAACATGTTTTTCGGTTTTTATTGGTTTAGAAATATGAATTGTTCAAGGCGTATACGTGAAACATAATACTAGGAATTCATTTAGTTATTAATCTATTTCTGTCAAATAAATCAAAGATATCACGATCTTATTTTATAATACCTCAGGAGCTAATGAAACTATTTTAGTAAAATTTAATTGTCTTAATTCCCGGGGAATTGCACCAAAAATTCGAGTTCCCTTTGGATTTCCTTCTTGATCAATCACAACTGCAGCATTGTCATCATATCGTATTATCATACCGCTGTCACGTTTAAGTTCTTTACAGGTACGAACAATCACAGCTCTGACTACTTCGGATTTTTCTAGGAGCATATTTGGTACTGCTTCTTTGATCACAGCAACAATAACGTCACCAGTATGAGCATATCGACGATTACTAGCTCCTATGATTCGAATACACATCAATTCTCGAGCCCCGCTGTTATCCGCTACATTCAAATGGGTCTGAGGTTGAATCATATCAATTTTTTGGTCTATTCTTCCAATGCAAAAGATGAAGAAAATAAAAGAGATATTCTTTGTCCAAAAAAAGAAACCTGCGATTTTCTTTCATTCCCAAAACTCATTTCTGTTGGTTCTACATTTTTAGACCGAAATAATAAATTGAGTTCGTATAGGCATTTTGGATGCTGCTATTAAAATAGCCCTTCTAGCGATATTTTCGCTTACTCCACCCATTTCATATAGTATTCGCCCCGGTTTAACAACAGCTACCCAATATTCAGGGGATCCTTTCCCCGAACCCATACGTGTTTCAGCAGGTCTTACTGTAACTGGTTTGTCTGGAAATATACGGACCCATATTTTTCCACCGCGGCGTGCATTTCGTGTCATTGCTCGTCGACCCGCTTCGATTTGTCTAGATGTGATCCAAGCGGGTTCAAGTGCTTGAAGAGCATATTTACCGAAAGAAATATGATTACCTCGATAAGATATTCCCTTCATTCTTCCTCTATGTTGTTTACGGAATCTAGTTCTTTTGGGGTTATAGTTGATGGTTGTTTCCGAATTCCATCTCTACTACAGAACTGGACATGAGAGTTTCTTCTCATTCAGCTCCTCGCGAATACGAATAAAAGGATTCCAAATTGAATTTCAATTAATTTGAGTAGATATTCGAACATTTTTCGAAAAAAATTTCATATTCCTAAATAATAGTTTTGTCTAACGTTCTAATAAATCTTTCGTTTCTTTTGTCCTTTATCCAAGTTTACCAAGTCAAAGAAAAAAAGCTTTCGCGGGCGAATATTTACTCTTATAATCTCTATATTCAGTCGTAGCGCTTGTTTGTGACTTCGCAGAATAGATGAATTGATTTCCGGTTCATTTCGCCATCCCTACTAGTGAATGAGTAAGATTCGTTTGTTCAATAAAATCTTTTTTAGTCACAGGTCTCATCGTTCCCACCGCTTCGTACTTAAATGGTTAGGTCAGAATTCTAGAACGGAGCTCATAACACAATTTCTTTTTGAGTCAACCTTCTTAGTCTTTATTGGCTCGAAGCTCTTTTTTTTTTTCTTATAAAATATATAAGAAAAATTCATTTAATATTTCATTATGGATCAATGAATTTAGTTTTCGTATTGATGCTTTATTACACTGTCTTTTCTGAGATGACTCATAGACCTTACATATTGGAATTCTATATCATAGATATTCTTTTTCTCTCTTTCTCTCACCCTTCCATTTATCCACACCTTTCTTCTGTATTTTCCTTGAAACTTAGAATTCAAGTTTATTCAAAAAAATTTCAGTTGCTACAAAGATATGATAAATCATTCATATCTTGACTGGTTCTTTAGATCCAGATAATACGAAGTGATGAATTGGTTTTCATACTATCGGGTTTTTAATCCTAACCCTAAAAAAACCAACGAGTCACACACTAAGCATAGCAATTCTATCACAAAGTGAATCAACTTTTTATTCAATCCTATAGAATTAAGAATTAGTTTGATTGACCCGAAAAAGAATGAACGGGTTTCCTTTTTTTGTTCAATCAATGCATAGAAGGGAAAAAAATGAAAGTTTTCTTAGTCCTCTTCTTTGTCTATAAAAATCCAAATTTTGATGCCTAATACCCCATAGATAGTCCGAACTCTATAGGAACAATAATTAATTTTAGCTCGAATGGTTTGTAGGGGAACCCTACCCTCTCTGATCCATTCAACACGGGCAATCTCTTTTCCATCGATACGC